TATTTTCTTTTTTTTTGAATCCTCTCATTTTATTCAAGTAATTGGTAATTGTTCGTTCATAGAATAAATATGCTAATAAACTATTTCACTTTGAAATTAGAAACTTAAACTATTATTACTATTCTAAATAGTAAAGTAATTATTCTAAATGGAAATTCTTATTACTATCCCTATATATTTCATTTTTCATTGGTTAATTGCAATTAATATATTTAGAATTAGATTTCATATCTTTTATTATTCTTTTTTCTATTTGCGAAAAGAAAAAAAAGAGATCGTTGGAGCAATCCATATTCGTGATGCAACTGTTGTTACATTAGATCCCCCCAAGAGTTCTTTCCTTATGGAACTACAATACAAAACAAAGATGGGATTCTTTAATATGGAAAGAATATAGAACCTAAAAGGGTATAAAAGGGTAATAGAAGTTGCTCTTCTTTGAATCGAGTTGGTCCGAAATCAAATTCAAATAAAGAAATAAAAGAAAATGAAAATATTCAATATTTTGATATTTTTTGAAAAAGTCAAGGCTTTCTTTTTTTTTAGTGTCCGTCTATAATGACTGATAAATCAAGAACTTTCAATTGGAACTAAACGAATTCTTTCAATTTGTTTTTCTTACCGTCGTATCTGGATTGAGACTTAGGTAAATGTTTTATTCATATATGTAGTAAAAGAACATATCTAATTTAGCTCTTTCATGCCTATTCTAACTAGTTATTTTGGTTTTTTACTGGCTGCTTCAACTATAACCCCAGCTCTATTTATTGGTTTGAACAAGATACGACTTATTTGAAATGAATGAAATTCAATAAACAATTTACAAAAAGAAAAATCAAAGCCTCTCATAATATTTCATTTCAGGTATTTTATGGTTCCTTCCCGCGTCAATTGCCAATTCCTGTTCATTGAGATTCACGGATAATTCAGATTAATATTTAGGGATAGATCTTACCTCTCTTTTTATTCCCTAAAACAAATCGAAATGATTGAAGTTTTTCTATTTGGAATCGTCTTAGGTCTAATTCCTATTACTTTAACAGGATTATTTGTAACTGCATATTTACAATACAGGCGCGGTGATCAGTTGGACCTTTGATTAAGTAACATCTCTTTTTTTGATTGACCTCCTCCTTGTAGGAGGTCAAATTTCAGTTGCAATTCTACTTTGTTTTGTTAAATTATTTCATTGTAATTCGACATAAAATAAACGGAATCACGCTCTGTAGGATTTGAACCTACGACATCGGGTTTTGGAGACCCGCGTTCTACCGAACTGAACTAAGAGCGCTTTCTTATATCATATCCTATAACAGTAGATACGATTGTAAAGAAAAGTATTTTTTTACCCCGGAGGATTCTTGTGTACATATAGTATGTACAAATGAAAGATTATGTCCAAAGATTCCCGATCTTACTCAATGAATCCCTCGTAACTGTCCATAGGAGAAAGAATAGGTAGGGATGACAGGATTTGAACCCGTGACATTTTGTACCCAAAACAAACGCGCTACCAAACTGCGCTACATCCCTTTTAAAAATTGTTGTACAGTGTCATTGTATAAAATCCATGTCTTGTTTTCCACACATCCTTCTTTTTTGCTCTTATAGGTAGAGAATGTTCTTGTCATCTTTTTTAGGGGGCGGCAAAATTGAATCTGCTGGGTCGTTGTACATATGCATTTTAGTTAGTAATTCCTAATTCTAATTTCATTTCAAGCAAAAACAAATGATCTTGAACTAAAAGATCGGGTTATCTATGATCTATGTATTAGAATATCGAACTAGAACTATATATGTATTACAATATACAATACAAATAAATAATTAAAATAAATAAGAAAAAAAAAAATAAAAGAAGAAGGAGGATTTTCAATGCGAGATATCAAAACATATCTCTCAACGGCACCTGTGCTAACCACTCTATGGTTTGGGTCTTTAGCAGGTCTATTGATAGAAATTAATCGTTTATTTCCGGATGCCTTGTCATTCCCTTTTTTTTAATCCTGATTGAATTCTTGTATTGATCTGTGAAGAAATGAAGAATATTTGAGATACAATTCTACGTAACATGTCTCCAATTTTGCTCCCTTTTTCTTTCCTATCCTAAAAAAGAAAGAGAAAGAGTGTATCGAACTTCAGTCAAAATACAGTGAATCTACGATAGAATTTGGGGGAAAAGAAATGGAAATGTGGATCCAGTCGTTTAAGGGCGGTTACACAAAATTCTAATATAGAAAGAAGAAAAGACTGAGATTAGGATAGGAATAATTCATAGTTAGAAAAAATTGTATTAATTAATTATTATGATATTCTTCATATTCTTCTATTAATGAATATGACTCTCTTTCTTTATAGTTATAGTAATTAATAGTGATTATCTTTTCTATTTATAGTACTTCGAAGTCATTCGAATTCTAAGAATTCGAAAAAGAAAAGATTTACGAATTCTATTTCTAGTTAGTAACATTTATTAATATAGATATAGAATATAGATTCTTTTTTTATTTTCTTTTTATTTGGTTTGGGTAAAAAAGAAAATGAAGAGAGTTCTAAAGTGAAGTCGATCCAAAATGAAAAGGAGGTTCATGGCCAAGGGTAAAGATATCAGAATTATAGTGATTTTGGAATGTACCTGTTGTGTTCGAAAGGGTGTCAATAAAGAATCGCCGGGCATTTCTAGATATATTACTCAAAAGAATCGACACAATACACCCAATCGATTAGAATTTCGAAAATTTTGTCGCTATTGTCAAAAGTATACAATTCATGGGGAAATAAAGAAATAGATGGAACGGAATGCGTGTGTGATTTTTCCAAGTAGCGGGAAGAGTAAGAACTTTACATCTTAACATTAACATATAAAATACAAACCAAATCCTATTTTGGTCGAATCTTAAATGAATAAGAAAAAAAATAGAATTCTATTTTCTAGATCCTTTTATATATAAGGAATAAACAAACAAGGAATAAGCAAACCATGGATAAATCCAAACAACCTTTTCGTAAATCCAAGCGATCTTTTCGTAGGCGTTTACCCCCAATTGGATCGGGGGATCGAATCGATTATAGAAACATGAGTTTAATTAGTCGATTTCTTAGTGAACAAGGAAAAATATTATCTAGACGGACGAATAGGTTGACCTTGAAACAACAACGATTAATTACTATTGCTATAAAACAAGCTCGTATTTTATCTTCGTTACCTTTTCGTAATAATGAGAAACAATTGGAGAGAGTGGAGTCGATCCCTAGAACTACTGGTCCTAGAACCAAAAATAAATAGAGATACTCCTCAAAACTCCAATAGGAAATCAAGCTCATATGAATGTTTTGCTCGAAAAAAAAAAATAGAATCCAGATTTGATTCTTGTATTCTAAAAAAGGAAAAATGGGAAAGAAATCTTTTTTTCTTGAAAGATGTTCGTTTACTCCTACTACTCAAATCTTAATTTCTTTTTCTTCTATCTTCCCGGAGTCCATTCTCCGGGAAATCCTGTTTCAATCATTCTTGTTTCCTGTATAATAGATTCTATTAAGATTCTTTTATTCCTTTATTTTATTTGATTTGTATTTGATGATTTTATTTGAAATGATATCAAAACAATTCTTATTTGATAGGGCTATTTGCGCAAGTATTTTACGATTCAGAAGCAATTGTCTCTTGTACAGATTGTGGATGAATAGGCTATAACTATAGAATATTCTATCCTCACGAGTTACCGCATTTATCCGAGTGATCCACAAACGACGAAAATCTCTCTTTTTCCTGCTCCTATCTCGATGAGAGGAAACCAAAGCTCTCATTCTTTGTTGAGTAGTCGTTCGAGTAAGTCTTGAATGAGCCCCTATAAAGGTTGATGCAAATAAACGAATCTTTTTTCGACGTCTTCGAGCTGTATATCCTCGTTTAACTCTGGTCATTGAATCAAATGAAACTTTCTTGAATAACTAATTGATTTCTCTTCTTTCAGTCATCCTTTTCCTCCGGTCGATTAATAACAAAACGGATTCTTCCGATATATAAAATATAAATTCCAATGGCTTTTGCGACTATGACCTTCCCGACCACGATTTTTTCTTTCTTCATTTTTTCTTTCTTCAAAGTATCTCGCCTGGAAATAATAAATTCGGCTGCTAACTAAATAAAAAAGAATAGTGGGTTCCCTCGTTTCTATGGCAACTTCTGAAACGGTGAGGTCCTCTCTATACACCGGAGCCTCTTCTTTCATTTCATCGAATTTTATTGTGAACTTGTATAGTTCACACTCTTTGGCTCTACCCATCCATTTTTCAATTCTAATTAGAAAGTAATAGTCCTTTTCACAAAAAAGCTATCCATACAGTGACGGCATTTAATTCTGAAAGTTGGCTATGTAGCTGACCCTGTTAGTCCGTTTTTTCAAGAATAGGAATTAGGAGCATAACCTTTTTCCTCCGCTTAATGGATAACTATTTGTTACCAATGGAGAATTCCTTCTCATCTCAAATGGAGTGATTGGATTTGCACCAATAGAAACCATAAATTCATAACATAATTAGGTAGATGATAGATCTTCATTTTTATATATTTATATAATAGTCAATTAGATAGCCGTCTTCCACTCTATCTATCCTAATTCATCGGTAGTGGTCGTTGATACTGGAAAAGATTTTTGCATTTCTTCAAACTTATGATCTGAACTGAACGAGTCGCACATACACCCTAGTACATGTTCCTCGACGCTGAGGACATCCTCGAAGAGCGGGAGATTTCGTGACATTTCTTATTGGCTGTCTTGCGTTTCTAATAAGTTGTTTAATGGTTGGCATGGCATGTCTATAGAATCTCATTCTAGATAGAATAGAGCGGGTTGGCTTAGATCGATCTTAACCTGATGGTTGATGATTATGAATGATTTCTATTCACACGGAAATTTCAAATTTTGAAACGGAATTCGTATATTTATACGGAATCCCCAGTATTTTAATTTTCGACCGCTACAAGATCAACAATGCCATGAGCTTGGGCTTCTGTTGCTGACATAAAAACATCCCTTTCCATATCTTCGGATATAACCCATAAAGGGTTGCCCGTTCTTTGTACATAAACTTTTGTGAGAGTTTCGCGAAGTTTCAATAGTTCTTCTGCTTCCAGGATAAATTCCCCTGCTTGTGCCTCGTAAAAAGAACTAGCAGGTTGGTGAATCATAACCCTGATGATATTGATATAACATCATGAACGGTTCTTCTATCTATATATCGCACGATTGGGTTAAAGTAAGGGGGAATCAAAATAACAAGAAAAAATAGAATTAAACAACCGTACGGGCATCTTTTGTACATTGCATACGGCTCTGCAATGGAATTTCTTCTTTTCGATAGAATTGATTCTATCAAAAAGAAGAAATAGAACCCATCCGATCCAAATCGTTAAATGATCCATTTACCACCCTTCCTTTCGTAGTAGTAAAAAAGATACTATGATGGTTCTGTTGCTTTATATATTTATCTCGTCTGTGGTTTGTTTAGCAATCCCAAAGTTTCTTTTTGATACGATCCAAGAAGGAGAAAATGATTTTTTCCATTTTTTTGACTCTTTCTCTCATAACATAAAAAGAAGAAAGATACTTCTGGTGTGGAAGAATAATGGTTTGTGACGCTGAAATTGACTCTTGCTTGACACATAAATCAATTTGGGAATAACTCTTCTTTCATACTACTATCTCGATACAAAATCTCATGTTAGAAAAAAAACAATAATGGTTTGTTCATATCGAACTCGAAGTGCCATGCTATTATTACTTATTCTTTATTTGATTCATATTCGATACAGCGAAGGCATAGTATTCTTTTTTTTTCTCAAAGAAAAAAACTCATTGGCGCCAAGCGTGAGGGAATGCTAGACGTTTGGTAATTTCTCCTCCGACCAGAATGAAAGATCCCATTGAAGCGGCTAATCCCATACATATTGTATGTACATCCGGTGACACAAATTGCATAGTATCATAAATGGCTATTCCTGGTATTACCCATCCGCCTGGAGAATTTATAAACAAATAAAGATCCCTAGTATCATCTTCTATGCTGAGATATACCATGAGACCAACAAGTTGATTCGAGATCTCACTATCAACCTCTTGGCCTAAAAAAAGTAATCTTTCTCGATGAAGTCGGTTGATTAGGGCAAAATTGTATCCCTGAGGAACCGTACGTGCACCTTTGGATGCATACGGTTCGAAAGAATTGCGAAAAAAAGAATCAATGTGTCGATTCCAGTCCTATTTCTTTTTCCTTTTTTACATTCTAGAATGGGAAGGAGGGCAAAACTCATATAAAAAAGAAAAAAGAATTTTATGAACTTATTGAACTAACTTCTCATTGATGTATTGTTTCATCGAAATTCAAATAACGATGTAATTTTCTTGTTCCTGAATGGGCCCTTTCAATTCTTTTAGGTTCTTGTTCTACTCCGGGGGAAGATTTTCCCGAATTCCATTTGCGCATATAGGTCAAATGATTCCAGTACCACTGTTTGATACCTTTCCCCAAAATATTCGATGTATTCATCATACTACTCCATTGGTAGGCAATTTTATAGAATCCCTATAGTAAGTATAAGAATAGTCTCTGATAAAAGCGGTAATCGTGTAATCATCATCTATTCTACATAATAGATTATATTATAAGATTCTATTATAGTTCTATTTATAGTAAGTTCTATTATATTCTATTTCATTACTAATGAAGTTCAGAATTTATTAAGAATTTAATTAAATTTATATTTTATTTTTCTATTCTTTATTTCATATTTCTTATTTATATTACTACATTTACCTACATTTACACTCCCATTATATTACTTTTACTTACTTTTACTCTTACCATTTCCAATTTGGTATTCTCTGAACGGAGCCTGGATACTTTATTTTATCAGTCCAAGTAAACCATCAATTATTTGAATTGATAATATTGATCCCCAATAGGAATTATTGTGCTTCACGCTCCGAATTATTGATGATTCAATCAATACAATATTGAATATATCTTTATTGGATTGGGCGAAACAGAGAATACTCGATCGGGGGAGATAACGGGGAAATACCATATGACCCATATGTCTGACAAGTCGCACTATACGTCAACCCAAGCTGCATCTTCCTCTCCAGGACTCCGAAAAGGTACTTTTGGAACACCAATGGGCATTAAGATAAATAAAAAAATGAAGTACTATACTTTACTTTAATATGGAAACGTAACAATGGTTTGTTTTATTGTCTTCATCATTTTTTCTCTTTCTTTTCTATTTTGATATTCTATAGATATTTCTTTTTTCTTTTTATATCTTCTATTATATATATATTCTATTTCTATATTCTATTTTTAGATCTTTTAATCTTCTTTCTATTTAGATTCTTATATTCTTAGATTATCTTCTATTATATATATATTCTATATATATATTCTATAAAATAAAATAGAACTTAATACTTAATATTATTATATAGATAGGACTGGAAG